GATACAATAAACAGCTTGCTATACCATACAAAGGCATCTCCGGCCGAACGGTTTTTCAAGACTACGGCGCCTGGGTAAACATCCCGTTTACCAAACAAGACGTCGAGAGTTTCACTTCCCCTCCTGCAGCCAAAGTGATAGCGGCTGTAGCATCCACCGGTAATGTGTGGAAGAGGGTAAGCTTTCTATGTGGATAGGACGTATCAACACCTTTTGCAAAAGGAAATATCTAAGAATTGTGTTGGGTCCTGAGGACCAGGATGGCCGATCCGATGATAAAAACCTAAATGTGCCAGGGGTTGATCATCGAAGCCAGGGCAATAACGAAGAAGGAATTTGAACGCTGATGTAGCTAACAGCCACCTTCATAGTCGATTCATTAGGGTCATCACCTTCTACCCAACTAGTGGAAATATCCACCGTTTTCTTTGTCTGTTAAGCCTCACAGCTATGGGACTTCCTAAAGAAAACTACAATCGTAGTTTATCAACCACTCACAAGACCACCGAGATCTTCGACTTAGCTCCCGAAGGTAATCCACCCTGCCCTTCCCCAACCTATACAAGGGGAGCGGAAGATAACGAAAGGGAGAAAAAGTCCTAACTAAATCATAACACAAGCTACCCATTCCATCTATCATATCAGTCGAGTCGATCCGATTCGTTCTTATCTATAGATAACGCAAGAGAGAACTTATGACTTCGCGGATGGAGAGGGATTCGAACCCCCGGTATTCCTATCAATACTTCGGTTTTCAAGACCGACTCTTTCAACCGCTCAGACATCCATCCCCTTCCCTTCGCGCTTCGCCCGCCCTATCTATCCGCGCGCTGGCGGGTAGGGGCTTCTCTATGTGATTCGCTACGCTTGCTTGCGCCTATCGGCGGACTCTATTGACTGCCGGTTAGGTTAGCGAAACTTTTCCGGTAGTACGAATCGCTACGCTTCGCTTCTTTCTATATGATAATATGCACCTTGGTTGCTGCGCTCCCTGCGGGTAATAGCAAGAGAGTGAAGAACGAATGATCCTCCAAAGAGTGATTGAGTCCGACTCAAGCGAGTGAGTGAAAGGCGTGGCAAGAGAGCGAGTTCGACTCGCGAACGATCAGCAAGTGAAGGACCGATCCTTTTGCGCCAGTACTGTTGCGAGACTGGTACTTGGCGGCTCACGAGCAACATATAGACTAAGGTTGCCCATCACTCCCTCGCTCTTTTTTGAAGGCCCTTTCTATTCTCTTTCTAGTATGGTTTGGTTCGTTTCGTCCTCCTATCTACGCAATTCTCTGTCTTCGTTCGTGATCATGTTAGGCGAAAGGTAGTTGTAGAGGAGCGGCTGTGAAACGGCGATTCTCCCCTTTCCATTGAAGTAGGGAGGGCCTCCTTCCCCACCATTCCGGCCTATTATTGATAGGGATTTGACCGATGCTGAAGGTAGCTTGCTTACCAAGCCACCCGCTTGAGAAGCTAGTCGCCAGAAAGAAGCGACGAGGAAGCGAAGCTGTCTACGAAGCTTTGCTTCCCCCCCTGTAGTCGTAGTACTCGGCTCGTCGCTACTTTGATTCAAAACCGACGGTTCCCGACTTTCTCCGGTTTCCGCAACCGTAACCATTTGTCACTCCGATTACTTCATCCATAAACCTTTTTTTTATTATTTCAATAGTGGTACGCTCTAAAAAAAGTCAAGGATAAGCTTGCATTCTAGAAGCGGTAGCTTCCCGCCTCCTTCATTCCTACTGCCTCCTTCGGTGAGAAGTTCCCTTCCCTTTTCTAAAATGCCTGATTGGTCTGCCTCAGAAAATGTACAAAGTGGACTGCTGTTTGGCTGACCCTTTTCTTCCCATTCGGGTTGGGTTGACCCAGAAGTCAAGTAAGAAGGAATGAAACCACCGGGGAGTCGTCTGCAGTTCACACTTGGGCAAAGACGACTGACTTTGGAAGCGGAACACGAACCGATTTCCGCTATTCCGGGTTCTTATTGAGCGTAGCGAAATCAAGGTTTATGATAAAGTCAGTGAAGTTTCTATGGTGTTCTACCTTTGCGTAGTCTCGGTCCACAGTGGAAGGCTCCGCACCTGAGCCTCGTTAGACTCAGCGGAAGTGTAAGGTGTAAGTGAAGAGAATAGAAGAGATGAAGTCCGTCCCTTACCTTAGCCTAGTCTATATCTACAGCTGACGCAACTCCGTACCGACGCCTCACTACTACTTAATTAATTATTCTAATTAATTAATTAACGGCTAAGCGATTTCATAACCTGAGCTTTCCTTAACCAGCTGACCTTACTTCGTAACCTTAACGTACTTTCTTTCTTACTTTAGCATAGGCCTTCGCCACTTCAAACGGGCGCTTCGCCCCTATTTTCTTTTTTTTTTTTGAATTAGAAAGAACGGGGCCTTACTTATTCTGTTCAGGGGGGATGAAAGACAAAGAAAGGAATCAGGGGGCTTTATGATCGGAGAAAGGGAGGGGGCGAGGTTGGTGTGTCACTGGGTCGGTGGGGGAACCCGTAGGAAGGGGGGACGACCCGCCGAATTCACATCAGAAATCGCCAACATGACCACAAACGAAATCTTGAATTGCGTATAGAAACAAAACGAACCACTTATATTCTCGGAGCTGAGGTATATGAAGAATGGCTTTTTGGTCCCTTTCGTCCAGTGGTTAGGACATCGTCTTTTCATGTCGAAGACACGGGTTCGATTCCCGTAAGGGATAGGTACTCATTCCCGGCCGCTTTCAGTTAGTGTTCATTGCTGAGTGATCGCTCGCTATCTGGCTGGAAAAGGTGGTGGTCCGGAAGCTTCCTTTCTCCCAGCAAGCAAGACGAGATCACCACTTCTCTCAGTAATGGACTTCCTCGAATTCTTCCTTAGTCTTAGATGTCCTTTCATAGATTCTCGAACCTCCGACAGACAGAATCAGAATATCTCCATGCATGCGTTCTTTCTCTCCTTCCCTCCGCCATACATCTCTTTTTTTCTTTTTTTGATGTTTTTGGCCGTTTTTGTTAGGCATTGAACCCCACGTGCTGAGTGGTGTCCTCCCCTCCCTAATACCTAATACATAGTTCCGTCTATGGAGCCTAAAGTTAAACCATGGCATGGCAGTAAGTTGGCCTAGTCTCTCGCCCAGCCTTCGCCTTCTTCAGTGGCCAAGTTGAAGCGTTCAACGGTTCTTCGGCCTACCACCTTTCTTTTTCATCAAGGTTGAGCTTGTTCAATTGAAGCTAATGCTATGCTGCCCTTTCCTTGTTCAAGAGAAAGCGAGGACTTTCTTTTTTTATTTTTTATTTTTACGGCCCAAACAAAAGAGATTAGCCTCTTGATCGATCGATTGATTGGATCGAAGTACGAAGGGGTTGATTGAAGTGTGAGATCAGCCCAAGACTAAGGCCGAGCAACTAGCTGCTGCAGGATTGGACGTCTATCTATCTCACCACGCTCCCCTACTCCTATAAAGGCCGGCGGAAGGAATGCTCCGCTCATCTTTCTTACGGCTCGTTACCGCAGCGTTCGTTCACCCCTTCGGCTTCTTCAATTCAAAAAGGTAGTGTCTTTTTCCTATTCTTATTGGTAAATAGCGTCTTGAAGCAAAGGCATTATTGAACGAAAGGGTCGGTCAATTGCATTAGGTAGGAGATGCGGGACCTGTCTTAACCGCAAGTGCATTCGCTATTCGATTCCACCTAATTCCAAAATTTCTATCTATTCTTTACTTTTAAGTGACAAGGGGGGTGGTGACAAACGGTATACTTTCTTCTCTATGTCGCCGTCTCATCAATGAGCGTAGATTGATAGAGATGGCTTTTGTGCCGGTCAATCCGTATCCCATTCTTCAGGTATAGTTTTGTTTGATCACAGATCGGCAGGTGACCCGTCCTTTCTCCCCCTTTCGTCATAAGGCGTGGCCTGACTCTGAGAAAAACCATTCCTGTGTTTAGGTCCCTACTAAGCAGAATTCGTAAACTATGCAAAGGCTATTTGAATACTTTTTTAAAAAAACAATAAAAGCAAAAAAACAATTCTCAACACCCTTACGAGGTAGTGATAAGTTAAACTACTCGTGTTGGCATGAAAGTCAGCCCGGTAAACTGATTCCATTCTGCTACTGGGGTTCCAAACCTTCCCCTTAGCTCTAGAAAGACGTTTCCTTATCAAGAGATGCTAAAGCTATTTATAGTTGGTATTTCTAAGTCGGAAGGAGGGCTTTAGGCAAAGAGCAACTCGAAAGTACTTGACTTCAGTCCCAGTACTGAAAGACGTGACTTCAGAAGTTTCTTTCGGAAGGAAAGACTTCGTTTACTTCCTGCAATTTTTTTTTTTGTAAAAACTAGTAGAAAGAAAGGAATTTAGAATAAGCAGCATTGATAGGCCGTTGAATGAGAATAGAATGCTTGAATGGGAATCATCTTAGCAACTGGCTATAGCCATGAGTAAAAGCCGCCGGGAGAGGAGAGAAAATCTTTCATTCTCGATTCAAACCAATCCGGATTCAGAGTCGACCATTTCTTCTGGCACTTGATCTGAATTTTCATTACGGTGCTTTGCCTCCTCTGCAAGAGGACGGGGTCTCGGCAACAGGCCTCCTCTACCTTTTCTTTCGGTATACCACATCTATTCTTTTCATCTTCCTCGGCACGTCAAACTGTGATTGATTCCTCTCTTCTGTTCTACCTTTATTTAATAGGAGGTTTGGAACCCCGCACCATTATTTTTCTATGAGATGGGAACTAAGCTAATGCGCGAATTGGTTTTTTACTGGCTTCGGCTTTATAGGAATAATCAATCGCTTCTTCGTCGTCGCTTCCCAGATTTTTCAAATGAGGAAAAAAAAGTTTCACTATCTTCCCCGTCTCTCCATCATAAATTCAAAGAAAGACTCGCAGGCAAACCCATTATTCAAGGGGATGAATCAGGTGCAGGGGTTAGCTTCGGATTCGTATAGGTGATATGGGAAAGAGCATGTGGGGTTTTTTGACTTCCTTAGAGGAGAAGCCAATGAATTGTGTTGTGTGATTTGACTGTTCTCGGTAAAGTGGTTAAACAGCTAGTGGCGTGTATCAAAGGTTATCTTGTGCGTCTGTTCGCAAAAGATAAAAAAGGCTTTGATTGTGTAATAGCTTCGTGCTTAGGTCCCTACTTTCTTTTTTTTTATAAATGAAAAATAGTGTCCATTGATACCTTATAGTGATAGAGTGACCGTTTACACACCTTCTCGGGCCAGTGTAGTGGATCTTTCCCATTATGACAGTAAAACGATCAAAAGATGTCGATTAGAAGGCCGAAGCTTTACTAATTACTAATTACTAATAAGGGCTAGTCTTGCTTCTCCAGCTCCACCAGAGCATTTAAAAAGAGCGCTCGGGAATAAAGCCTAATCAAAGCAGGCAAACAGAAAGATCGTGTAACTTGACAGGTGCAGCCACGACGGCTTGTTCCTCAACCGCAGTAGCTCTTGTTCTTCTTCCTTCTCAGAGGTCGATTCAGCAGCTTCAGTAACCTCCATGGTTAGTCTTTGTATTGCAGGTTCTAATCCTGAGATGGATTCTTGTGGGCCAGTCTCAGGATTCAAACCTGGGTTCCAGGGATGGCTCTATCTCGGTTGTGGATCTAATCAGCTCCATCAGACCGCCTGCCTCCACAGTGAAGCTTCCGGCCACTGCTTCCACAGCAGGACAGGAGTAGAAGTGAGTGCTTCACTTCAGGTGGATAAGCTTCGACGCTCTCAACCTGGTTTGGATCGTTTGACTATGGCTCCGCTTACAATCATAAGCTCGATCACGAGGGTCCAAATCAGGGTCTCCATCTCGCCTTATTAAAGAAGTTCGGGCAAATCTACATCTACATTTTCAGAAGTTATAGGTATAGCTCAGGAGATGGGATTGGATCCGGAATTAGAATTGGCTCTGCATCATCTGAAACTAAATAAGCAAGGAAGGAAGGTTAGATACCTTTGACGGGGTTGTATTTTTGGTTGAAATGGGATGGGGATGGTGTTCAAACTCCCGAAATGCAGTCTAGACAGCGGGCCCTCCCCTTTCTGACTGGACTGACTCGGGGAAGGGTCAATCTCCTCCGGAACATGCTGCACAGCCACTCATTCGTCCTGACTAAATAGTAGAATCTATCTCTCAGCGATTCTTTTTCTTTTCTCCGCCAATAACCCCTTCCCAACCAGCCCGCCCAATCGATTTTGTAAGATCAGCTAATTTAAAGTAAAGGGGTTAATCTGGTCCGAAGTTGTCGGAACGAATCGTTTGCTTTATCAAACAAAGCTTTATTAGGGGGGTCTTGGTTGGCCCCCCTATTTTCTTATAGCTGGCGTCGACCCGCTTTTGCGATACGGACGGACATGAAGAAAAGAGCAGGCAGCGGAAATACAAAAGAGAAGAGCAAAGATTCCCGACCCAGAGCATGTTATTGACTCAACCACAAATATGTTGAATGAAGGTAGCTTGCTTACTCTCAGCCACTAGTTATAAGGAAATCCCTTGACTTCGCTTATGCCCTTATCCTTATGCAGTAAAGAAAGCAAGTGAGGCGGGCTAAGATTCCATTCGAAGTAACGTAAGAGGATTCGATCTTGCACCATCTTCAACTCTTCTCGGGATCCGGAGTTTTTCGAGAAAAGGTCCCATCCTTCAATATCATGATTGGGTCGACCAGGCCAGATCATGAGTAAATATAAAATCGAAAACGTACATAGCTGTTCCAGCCGAAATACTTGGAATAATTCTACCACTTATACTAGGAATAGCCTTTTTAGTGCTAGCTGAACGTAAAGTAATGGCTTTTGTGCAACGTCGAAAGGGTCCTGATGTAGTGGGATCGTTCGGATTGTTACAACCTCTAGCAGATGGTTCGAAATTGATTCTAAAAGAACCTATTTCACCGAGTAGTGCTAATTTATCCCTTTTTAGAATGGCTCCAGTGGCTACATTTATGTTAAGTCTGGTCGCTCGGGCCGTTGTACCTTTTGATTATGGTATGGTATTGTCAGATCCGAACATAGGGCTACTTTATTTGTTTGCCATATCTTCGCTAGGTGTTTATGGAATTATTACAGCAGGTCGGTCTAGTAATTAGGGGGCGGCCGTTCGATCGCCTATGAGACTAGGACCAATAGGTCAAAAATGGGTTTGTGCCGCAGGTGTTGAACGATCTACTCTACACAGGTGTGGGCTTACAGGGCTAGGGCTCATAAACCCTTTCTTTCATTCATCAATAGGCCCTGGTCGGTCACTTTTCCGGGCCGGGATTGAAAAGTGGAAGTCATAAAGATGTTTCTCTTCGCACCTCAGATCAAGAAGAAGGGTAGCTTGTCAAGCTGGCCTATATATATATATTTTATTTATTATTATATATAATAATAAATAAAAAAGATTCGCTGTCTTTTAACCGGCTGTTCTTCTTTGTCAACGCAATTAAGGACCTATAGGTTCGCCTACTTGACTTATGAAAGATAATGAGAATGGGTTATTCAAAAAGGAAAAGGCGCTACTATACAATACATTAGTAGAAGTAAGCGGCTGAGTTAGCAAAGCCTACCCTTACCCTACTAATGTATTGTATAGTAGGGTATAGTATAGTATAGTAGGCGAGCGAGTTAGCGAAGACGCTTAGGCTAATAGATAAGAGAGCGTCAGTGCGTAGCCTTCATTCTACTACGCTACGCAAAGGTTACGAAGTCACTTAGCTCGACGTTAGGAGAGTCAAGTCAAGGGGGAACGCCATACCTACATAGAAGAACCGCAGTTCGCTGACTTTCTAAGGTCTAAGTCTAACCTTTCGCTCCCCTACTGAAAAGGGGCAAAGCCGCTTCGCACCACTGATAGACTACTTAAGATTCAATTCAAAAGGCCCTACTTAGTTTCGCAAGCCTTTGTCATTGTCAGTCAACTAAGTAGGGCCTGAGGCCCCCTGCGAATCCGTAAATCTGAGGAGCATGCCGCAACAAAAGAAAAGGATGGTCCCCTACGCATTTCATTCTTTCCGGAAGGGAAAATAAAATAAGTACCCCCCATCATGGTGAACCTCTCCTTGTGATCGGGATGAGGTAAATGCCTCCCAGCCGGGGGGCGGATCGAATCGGAGTTTCCTTAGGTAGCCACCGACCTACAGTTATCCTTAAACTTCCGTGCTTGGTGGAGAAGAAGCGACCAAAGGTACGCTCGCTTGCTGTCTTGTTCTCTGCCGCGAACTGGGATCGCTCGCCAGCTAGGTCAGATTGGAGCAAGATTTTTTGAGAACATATTACCCATCTTCGGGGACAAGGGGCGGAACGACCTCTCGATCTACTTACTGCAGCCCAGGAATAAGTCGTCTAGGCGTTCCCTGTTGCTCCGATCTCCCCTACGCCTAGGGCGTTGTCTAGGCCAAGAGCCATAGTTAGTTGCTGTTTCCATTTGGTTGTTTTTTTATCGTTGTTGATACCGGCAAGACCCAGCCAGATGATGTCCGCTGGTTGGTAGTGAGAGGACTCTTAGTATCTGCATACCCAAGCGCTGATTAAAATCATTTTATTTTTTTTCTTGCTCCCCCTTAGCAGCGGGAAAGGAGTCTATCTATCTGCCTAGCTTTGGTAGATTTCCCCCAACGCAATCCACAGAAATTCCACGAATCCCTTGGTGGATAAGTCCGACGACTCAGCAGCAGTGCGGAATTGAGTTTCTCGTCTGGTGGATCTGATCTATAGTTAGGGGGCAATACATACCAAAAGGTTCGAAGAAGGAGCGCGCATAAGAGTATATAACCAACCCACCCTTCTGTATAACCTATTCATATTAGTGAAGCGGCTGGATGCATAAGGGAAGTGCGCGTTTGTGAGACCTTAGTCGGGATGCATAGGGGAGTCAACCTACGAGCACGGAAGGGCGTGGTACCGCTCTGCCCCTCTCTAAGTAAAGGTAAAGTCTCTCCTTCAGCTAGAATGTAAGGAAATTGAAAGAAGCGCGGAAAAGGGCCAAACGCGGTTGCTAGCATCGAAGAGAGCCGTCATCGACGATAAAGTGGGAGTTCGGACTTGGCTTGGCGAACGAGCTCTTCCCGCGGGAGAGGGGCAGGCAAAATAACCATTCCGGTGGTTGATAGTGGAGCAAAGGCTTGATAAAACATGGATAGGCATGCCTTATCATCCAAAAGGATGTAGAAAGAGGAAGGGCTCGATCCCACATCTCATAGAGAGGAGGAATACCAGGATGATAAGGGATAACTAACTCTACAGCTCACAGGAATGGGAAAAGGAAAAGTCATTCCACATTACTCCAGTTTTATCATAGCTTTATTTAAGAGAGAATAGGGAGTAAGGCTGAAATGGCTATATGGCTTCCAAATTCTTTTTTTTTTAACGTATGTTGATTGAATTAATAGATGCTGGGTGAGGGCTTAAAGACCCTATTCACATAGCGTTCCTGAACACATATTTTTCCTCGGGGCGAGCAGATTTTCCTATAAATAAATAAATAAATAAATAAATAGGGGATCCGGGCCTTTTTTGGGGGATAAAAGAACATCGAGTCATCCTTTTTCGTCGAATGTCCCGGGCCCGATTTAAAGTAAAGAAAGAACTTTTCCTTTGCTGCAGGGCGGGGGAGAACCATTCAAGTGTAGAGATGGAAATGGCTCTGCAGCGATAGAGGATGAAGGAGAATCCGTAGTCAACTGGTCGTTACTGTTACTAGAAGATGATAAAGATGCAGGCTGCTCTTTATTTTTATTATTAGAAGAGCGAGGTGCAAGCTTCTGACGTAGCTGGGCAGGTATATAAGCATAGCAGAAAAAAAAGTATAATATTTTCATAATCAGGTGGCGATCCAAACGCAAACGGGCACTGATATGGAGTAATGTCCCCAAGCACAGTATTCTCGCCTGGATGGCCCTCAACTCTGGGCTTCTTACAGCAGATCGAGTTAGCAGATTTTATCCCAACACCGTGACTCTTTGTGGCCTGTGCATGCTTGAAGATGAAAGTGCCGAACATCTCTGTTTTCAGTGCAGCTATGCA